ATCCTCCTCATCAGTAAATAGAGACATAAAGGAAAAGTCAAACTACGTCGACGAAATGTCAGTATCATGCTGCGGCTTCAAATCCAAAATGGTGGGAGGCCGAGAAGTGAAAATTTATTATTCGATACAGACAAATGGTGAGGAATGTTGAACCAATAATTACATGTAGGCCGTGGAATCCAGTGGCTACAAAAAACGTGGAACCGTAAACCGCTTCGGAGATTGAGAAGGGGGCTTCTATATATTCGTACGCTTGGAGAGCGGTAAAGTAAACTCCTAGCATAATAGTAATAGTTAGGGCTTGCACTGCTTGAGAATGATTTCCGTTTATTAAGGCATGGTGGGATCAGGTAATGGTTACTCCTGAAGCTAAAAGAATTGCAGTGTTGAGCAGGGGAATCTGAAATGGATTAAAGGGGATAATGCCGGAGGGGGGTCATTGTGTGCCAATTTCTACAGAAGGGGCTAAACTGGCATGGAAGAAGGCTCAGAAAAATGATAAGAAGAAGAAGACTTCCGAAACAATAAATAGGATTATTCCTCATCGTAAGTTTACTACTACTGGGGAGCTGTGGAGGCCTTGAAGTGTACCTTCTCGGGCGATATCTCGTCATCATTGATAAGAAGAAATAATAATAATTGATAGACCTAAACATAGGATGTACATAGATCTATAGTGAAATCAGTAGGATAGGCCTACTGTTATAGACAAGGCGCCAATAGAAGCTGTAAGAGGCCAGGGGCTTATATCTACTAAATGGAATGGGTGGTGAGAATGGGTTGTCATTAAACTTCTCTGGCGTAAAGAGTAGAAAGCGTAGCGAAGACATATGATTGAATTACGGCTACAGCAGCTTCTAAGGTTATAAGAGCAAATTGAGCTAGTGTCACTGTAACAATGATAATAATTTTGTTATTTACTATTCTTTCTCCAAGCAAAATTAGTAATAGGTGACCGGCGGTAAGGTTGGCAGCTAATCGTACAGAAAGTGTGATTGGGCGAATAATGTTGCTGATTGATTCAATTAGGACTATAAAGGGTATAAGAATTACAGGAGTGCCCAGAGGGACTAGATGAGCAAATATGTGTTTTGTATTGTTTACTCAGCCGTAAATCATAAAAATTAATCAAATGGTAAGGGCTATGGAAAGAGTTATAGCAATGTGAGCGGTTCTAGTAAAGGTGTATGGTATAAGGCCGAAGATATTGTTAATAAGAATAAAAAGAAAAAGGACGTTGAAAAAAATAATATTTTTGTATCTTTTAAATAATGGAATGAATTCTTTAGTAATGTAAGATGAGATTTCTTGGTATATTAAGTTTGATTTAGAAGTACTAAGTCAAAATAATGGGTAAAATACTACTAAAAATAAAAACGTTCTCAGTCAGTTGGCTTGAAAAGATAGGGTGGATGATATGGGGTCAAAGGAGGAGAAAAGATTAGTTATCATGATCAGATCATTTTTCCTCTTTCTTTAGAAACTGGTAGAGAAGAGGGAGTTAAGGGAGAATTGTTGAAGAAAAGTATTGAAGTTATGATTAGGATAAGGACGAATGTAATGATTATAATAAAAGCTCATATAATAGGTGCTATGTGAGGAATAGAAAAATACCGGGAAGGTAACTTTAGCTTGACAAGCTAATATTATGGATTAACTAATATTTCTTATTCGTAATTGTTAACTCAGTTTAGGAATGAGTTCATGGAAACACTTTCAACAACGATAGGTATAAATCTATGGTTAGCTCCACAAATTTCTGAACATTGCCCGAAAAACAAGCCTGGGCGATTCACTAGAAACGTTAATTGATTGAGACGACCTGGAACCGCGTCTGCTTTTACGCTTAGAGCGGGAACAGTTCAAGAATGAATAACGTCAGTGGAAGAAACAAGAATACGGATGTAAGTGTTTATTGGAACTACTATACGATTGTCTACTTCGATTAAACGGAATTGGTTTTCTTCTAGATCTTTGGAAGGAATTATGTAAGAGTCAAATTCAATGTCCATAAAATCTGAATATTCGTATGATCAGTATCACTGATGACCTATGGATTTGACAGTTAGTGATGGGTTGTCGTATTCATCTAGTAAATAAAGCAGGTGGAGAGAAGGAAGAGCAATAAAAATTAATAGAATAGCAGGAGCTACTGTCCAGATAATTTCAATTAAGTGTCCTTCCAGTAAGAAACGGTCAATAAATTTATTCGTAAACATTGTTAAAATTACGTATCCTACTAGTGTTATTACTAGAGTTAGGATAAGTATGGTGTGATCGTGGAAAGAGATTAGTTCTTCTATTAGAGGCGAAGCTCTGTCTTGGAAGTTTAGTTGAGATCAGGTTGACATTTCCTGAAAAAAGGATTATAACCTTTATATATAGATCTTAAATCTATAGCACTTGTCTGCCACATCAGTGAGATTTATCGAATGGTGAACTGGGGAAGTTCGTCATAGCTATGGTAATGAGGGGGAGTGGTGTGTGCTCATTCTAAGTTTGAAGACAAATTGTTAGAAAATACGGTGGGACGTTGTGATACTATGGCTTCTCAAACGATGAAGACAAATCCTAAAGTTCTAATGAAGGAAAGGGTAGAACCAATTGAGGACACTACGTTTCACACTGTATAAGCATCTGGGTAGTCTGAATAACGTCGGGGTATACCAGCTAATCCTAAGAAGTGTTGTGGGAAGAATGTAATATTAACCCCTGCGAACATAGCCCCAAAGTGGATTTTTAGCCATTTTGGTTTTATAGTAATTCCGGTTAATAAAGGAAATCAGTAGACTGCTCCTGCTATAATACCAAACACGGCACCTATAGAAAGGACGTAGTGGAAGTGAGCTACTACGTAGTAGGTGTCGTGTAAGACAATGTCGAGAGAAGAGTTAGCGAGAACTACTCCTGTTACTCCACCCACTGTAAAAAGAAATAAAAATCCTAGGGCTCATAGTAGAGGGGGACTGTAAGAGAATTGGGTGCCATGTAGTGTTCCTAATCAACTGAATACTTTAATACCGGTAGGTACCGCAATAATTATAGTAGCTGAAGTAAAGTAGGCACGAGTATCCACATCCATTCCTACAGTAAATATGTGGTGAGCTCATACAACGAATCCTAGAATTCCAATTGCGATAATGGCATAAATTATTCCTAGAGTGCCAAATGATTCTTTTTTACCTCTTTCTCTGGCAACAATATGTGAAATCATGCCGAAAGCAGGAAGAATTAAAATGTAGACTTCAGGATGGCCGAAAAATCAAAATAGGTGTTGATAAAGAATAGGGTCTCCTCCTCCGGTAGGGTCAAAAAATGATGTATTTAAGTTCCGATCGGTAAGAAGTATTGTAATGGCTCCTGCGAGAACAGGAAGGGAAAGAAGAAGGAGAATTACGGTTACAAAAACTCTTCATACAAATAAGGGGAGACGGTCAAATGTTAGAGTTTCTGCTCGTATGTTAATTACTGTGGACATAAAATTAATAGCCCCAAGAATAGAGGAAGCCCCAGCCAAGTGAAGGGAGAAGATGGTTAAATCTACTGAAGCTCCCGAGTGAGCAATATTACTGGCTAGAGGAGGGTAGACGGTTCACCCAGTACCTGCTCCTGCTTCTACTAAGGAACCTCTAATTAGTAGTATAAGGGCGGGAGGAAGAAGCCAGAAACTTATATTGTTAAGACGAGGGAAGGCCATGTCAGGGGCCCCTAATATTAGGGGAAGAAGCCAATTGCCGAATCCTCCAATCATAATTGGTATAACTATGAAAAAAATTATGATAAAAGCATGAGCAGTGACAATAACATTGTAGATTTGGTCATCTCCAATTAAACTACCAGGTTGTCCTAACTCTGCTCGGATTAGTATTCTAAGGGCTGTCCCCACTATGGCGGACCAGGCTCCAAAAATTAAATATAGAGTTCCAATATCTTTGTGATTGGTAGAAAATAATCATTGTCGCGATAATGTCTAAACATAAGGAGTTCATTAGGAGCTTTGAAGGCTACTGGTTTAGTTTAACCTAAGACATTATTAAAATGAGAATAAAGCTAAAGGTACAATACCAATGAAGGAGAAAATAGTAAGAAGACTTAGAGTAATGGGAACCTTCTTGTCAATGAGTTTTACTATTCATAATTTGTCTTGTAACGATAAAGTAAATGTTCTGAAACATAAGCGAGTATAGAAGAATAATGTAATTAGTCTGGAAAAAATTAAAATGGATAAAATTGGGATATTGTCTTTTAATAAGTACATGGCGATTCATTTTGGGAAAAAGCCAAGCAGAGGGGGCAGCCCTCCCAAGGAAAGAAGATTCATGAAGATGATAATCTTTTTTTTAAGATTTTCGATAGTCAAAAGTTGGACAATGTAATTTAGGTTGAATATTCAAAAAGAAAGGCAAACGATAAATCTTGTTATGCAGTAAATAATAAAGTAGTCTGTTCATAAGTTATTGTTAGTAAATATTATTCTGGCGATTCATCCCAGATGGGAAATAGATGAGTAAGCTAAGATTTTTCGTATTGATGTCTGATTAATACCAGAGATAGCTCCAGTGAGGGCAGAAATTGAAGCTAAAAAGAACAGTGTATTGTAATTAAAAAATAATGATAAAACAATTAGGGGAGAAATTTTTTGTCAAGTTACTAAGATAATATTATTGATTCAGTTTAAACCTTCTATTACTTCGGGAAACCAGAAATGGAATGGGGCAAATCCTAGTTTGGTTCCTAAAGCTAAAGTAATAAGAATGTTAGGGGCAGAGAAGCCATAAGAGATAGGAGGTAGATTATCAATTAAAGTGGATATGATAAAAATAGCGGAGGCTATAGCTTGAATTAAAAAATACTTAATTGCTGCTTCTGTGCTTTTCTTGTTTTCTTCTAGGTTGATAATTATAGGGATAAAAGCTATTATGTTAATTTCTAGACCCAGTCATATACCAAATCATCTTGAAGAAGAGATAGTAAGGAGGGTCCCAGAAATTAAGAAGAACATGTAGATAAAGGGGGGAAAATGAATATTCATTAAAAAGAAGTGACTTGCACTATCTTTGGGTTATGAGCCCAGTAGCTTATTTTAGCTTATCTTTTTATAAATTTTAATAAGGGCTGTAATCAGCATTGTTCACTCTATCAAAGTGATCCGTTTTATCCGGCACCTTATTTAGTGATTGGTGTAAAGGCACATTTCATTTTGATTGAAAAAGGGACAGTGTAATTCTGTTGTTACTAATAAAGTTTGGGTCTAGAAAATAGAAACATAATAGCTTAAATAAAAGCGTCAAACTTTTAATTTGAAAATGGATTAAACCCTTATGTGAGTAGTTAAAAGTTTAAAGAAATTTAAGTAGCGCGGAAAGTGAGCAGGCCTTTAAAAACATGGTACTTAAGATGTTAACAATATCTTCTAGAACAGGAGACCTTTTGGTTTACTGCCATTTTTGTCCCTTTTTCCATTTTTTTATACTCCGTCGTTTACATTTACTGGAGAAAAGATGTTTGAAGAATCTAGTGTGGAATTGATACTTGTTTTTATTTGTTTTCATTGGCCTTAATATAAGATAAAGGTGAAAAATTTTTCAGAAAAATTAGTACAAAATAAATTAATTTTATTTAGAAAGAGTTTTGATTGTTTAGGTCCGTGTTATTGTTTTAGCTTCGCAGTGGTTCTACATGTAAGTTTAAGCGGGAAATTGGGAGCCGAATGGTTTTATGAAATTCTCAGTAGAAAGTATTAGAGTATGAATGGAGTTTTATCTAGGTAACTGGAAAAGAGTGGAAAATAGCGTGCCAGCAGCCGCGGTTATACGTATGCTCTGAGTTAAAACTCGTAGACGAGAACAAACTGACTACACAGAGGATAAGATTTGTTTTGATTATTGGGTAAAATTTTTATTTAAATGATGATTATAAAAAAATCAGTTTGAAAGAGTGTGCCTGTGGACCAGGATTAGATACCCTGTTACTCACACTTTGTTATGCTTGGAATAGTAGTAATAATGAAATTTATTGGATTTGGCGGCAAAATAGACCTTTTAGAGGAACCTGCCCTGTAAACGATGATCCACGAGATACTTAACTTCTGTTAGTAATCAGTTTGTATACCGTTGTTGTCAGTAAGACTTTTTAAGGTACTTACAATAATGAGAATTCCATTGACTTCAAATAAAGGTGCAGCTTATGTAGAAGAGAGAGGTGGGTTACATTTAATAGAATAAAACGGATGGCGAAACGAAATATCGCTTGAAGGTGGATTTAAAAGTAAAGTCTTGAGGACTTGATGAGAGCACTGTTTTGTGTACACACCGCCCGTCGCTCTCTTTATAAAATGAGATAAGTCGTAACAAGGTAAGTGTAATGGAAATTGTACTTGTTGAAAACAAGCTGTTTAAGCATTTCATTTACACTGAAAAGGTTCTTGCTTATTGCAAGGTTTTCAATAGTATAAATAGTTAAAAATGGAAGATGGCCAGAAGAGTGAATTTTTGTAGTATGGGTATAGAAATGAAATAGAGACTATAGAGTATAAGTACTGAAAAGGAATTTTTGAAATAGGTGAAAAATTTTTATTGGTAAAGTACTTTTAAAAACGGGTACCTTTTGTATCAGTGTTTATTAAATTTTAATAGTAAAAAATTAAATGCCGAAAGAGAAAGATCTAGGGGACAGCGCTAGTTCTTGTGTCAACAAGATTAGGAATTGTTTCTTAGGGATGAGATGTTAATCGATTTTTCTGTTATCTGCTTACTTTTGAAATGAATTTAGTTCATTTTGATAAAGGAGGATTCTTATTTTTTGTTTGCTCTTTTTTCAAGAATATTTTTTAGGGGATGAGCTCTAAAAATTTTTCTAAAAAATTTTATTTTACGTGTTTTAGATAGGCTTAGAATTGGCCGTGTGATAGTGTTGTAAGATATAATATTGGTGTGAATGATTTATTTTGTTTTTAGAGGTAAAAAAAGTTGTTTTCGGAAATTACTTAGGAAAGGCAAAAATGATAAAATTAGTAGAATAAGTAATTAGGACGGGGTTAAAATTTTGTCTTAATATATTGAAATTATTTAAAACATAGTAAAGGAACTCGGCAAATAAAATTTCCGACTGTTTAACAAAAACATTTCCTCTTGGCATAAGAGGTAAGGCCTGCTCACTGACTAGGTTGAAGAGCCGCGGTATCATGACTGTGTTAAGGTAGCATAATCATTAGTCCTTTAATTGGGGACTGGTATGAATGGCTAAACGAGAAATTAGCTTTCTTTGTTATGGTTTGTTGAATTTAACTTGTAAGTGAAAAGGCTTACATGATTCAGAAAGACGAGAAGACCCTATAGAGTTTTACAAGGGCCTAAAATACAGCTTATTAGTTTTTAAGGGTTATATTTTGGAAATTTGTTTGGTTGGGGCGACATAAAGATAAAAAAAACTCTTTGTAGTATAAACTTTGGTGGAAGAAAAGGTTTGATCCTCTAAAAGGGATTATAAGAAAAAATTACCTTAGGGATAACAGCGTAATCTTCTTTTAGAGTTCAAATCGACAAGAAGGTTTGCGACCTCGATGTTGGACTAAAATTTGGGCAAGGTGCAGCAGCTTTGTTTTTGGGTCTGTTCGACCCGTAATATTTTACATGATCTGAGTTCAGACCGGCGTGAGCCAGGTTGGTTTCTATCTTCTGAGATTTAAGGTTTTGATTTAGTACGAAAGGATTGATCAAAAGTAAGATTTATAAATTGAATGAGTAATAGTAATAGGAAAACAAATAAATTTGGCAGATAATTGTATTAGATTTAGAATCTAAAAATAAGAATTAAAGTTTCTTAGTTTATATTGATAGTATTTTTGTATTATGTATTGCTGTTAATTTGTGTTTTAGTATCTGTAGCTTTTTTAACTCTGCTTGAACGGAAGATTTTGGGGTATATTCAAATTCGTAAGGGTCCAAATAAAGTAGGATTATTAGGAATTTTGCAACCTTTTTCTGATGCAATTAAGTTGTTTTCTAAAGAGCAAACTTGATCTATGGTTTCTAACTATAGATTGTATTTCTTTTCTCCGGTGTTTATGTTTTTTATGTCTCTCTTTTTGTGGGTTTTAGTACCTTTAGAAAGAGGGTTTTGTGATTTTGAGTTCGGTTTTTTCTTCTTTCTTTGTGTGATTAGTTTGGGGGTTTACCCATTAATAATTGCTGGGTGGTCTTCTAATTCTAAGTACGCGTTATTAGGTGGTCTACGGGCAGTAGCACAAACTATTTCGTATGAGGTTAGTCTGGCTTTAGTTCTATTGTCCTTTATTATGGTAGTAGGAGAGTACGGGTTGGATAACTTTATTGAATACCAGAGAGATTTTTATTTATTGTTTTTCTTTTATCTACTTTCTTTAGTGTGGATTGTTTCTTGTTTGGCTGAAATAAATCGTACTCCTTTTGATTTTGCGGAAGGTGAGTCAGAATTAGTGTCTGGTTTTAATGTAGAATATAGAGCTGGAGGATTTGCCCTTCTTTTCTTGGGAGAGTACTCTATAATTATTATAATGAGTTTTATTATAGTGGTGCTTTTTTTGGGAGGGGCATTGGATCTTTTATTTTTTGTTAAAGTTAGTTTGCTAGTGACGGTAGTATTATGGTTACGAGGGACGATGCCTCGTTATCGTTATGACAAATTAATGAATTTAGCTTGAAAGAGAATTTTACCTTTTACTCTACATTGTATGTTTATATATATAGGATTAAAAATTTTTATGGAAATATAGGCGATATAGTTTAAGAAAAATAGTGTCTTGCAAGGATGAAGTTACTTTCGGGTTATCGCTTATTTAAAGGTGGCTGAGTTATAGGCGTTAGATTGTAAATCTAAATACGAGTTTCCTCTCTTTAAACTTCTAAATTTTTTACAAACTGTTATAGGATTCGAACCTGTATAAGATGTTTTCAAAACATCCGCTTTCCTGTCAGCCAAACAGCTATTTTTCTATTATTTTGTCTCATAAAAGGTTAGCTAGGGGTCTGGAAATGAAAAATGAAAAATAAGCAACCGTTAGAATCTGACCAATGATGATATAAGGATCTTCTACTGGTATCCCTCCAATTCAAGTTAAAAGAATAGTGGTTCCAATATAGAGTCAGAATAAAAATTTAGAGATGGGGTAAAAGGTGATGCAGCGGAAGTTTCTTTTTTGTGATAATGGGAGGACTGCAATAATCAAAATTGATATAACCAAAGCGATAACTCCACCTAGTTTGTTTGGAATAGACCGAAGAATGGCATAAGCAAATAAGAAATATCATTCCGGTTTAATATGTTCAGGAGTTACAAGAGGATTAGCAGGAATAAAGTTTTCCGGATCCCCTAGTAGATAAGGATTCCATAAAGTAATTAAGATTAAAAGTACTAGCATGATTATAAACCCGAAGATGTCTTTGTAAGTAAAATAGGGGTGAAATGGAACTTTGTCCGTATTACTGTTAAGACCTAAGGGATTGTTAGATCCTGTTTGATGAAGAAATAAAAGGTGGATAACAGCCATGGCCAGAATAATGAATGGGACAAGAAAGTGAAGAGCAAAAAATCGCGTCAGTGTAGCGTTATCTACGGCAAATCCTCCTCATATTCATTCTACTAGCATAGGTCCGATATACGGAATTGCTGAGAATAAGTTGGTAATCACTGTTGCACCTCAAAATGATATCTGCCCTCAAGGTAATACATAACCAATAAAGGCTGCTGCTATTGTTAGAAATAAAATTGCAATACCAGTCATTCATGTATGGAATATTTTGTATGACCCATAGTAAATTCCACGGGATACATGAAGATAAATACAAATAAAGAAGAAAGAGGCCCCGTTGGCATGGAGGGTTCGAATTAGCCATCCTCTATTAACGTCACGTATGATGTGAACTACAGATGAGAATGCTAAACTAATATCTGAAGCAAAGTGCATGGCAAGGAATAAACCGGTAACAATTTGGATTCCTAAACATAGGCCAAGGAGTGAACCGAAGTTTCACATGTAGGAAATGTTAGAGGGGGAGGGCAAATCAATTACGGCTCCATTTATAATTTTAAATAATGGGTGGTTTTTTCGTATTGGTTTTGACATTGTTAAACGACTCGTAAAGGTCCTTGATTTATTTTTCTAATTTTCACGATTACTAATAAAGTCAGGATGATATAAGAAGCCATAAGAATTGTGAGAGGTATGATAGCATCAGAAAAAGGTTTCAGGATTATAAAGTTTTCTAGCGTTTCAAAGTTTATACTTCTTCTTTCTTCCGCAATGTTTTGTTTTGTGCAGGGCATAAATAAAGAAATAGCGGGAACAAGAACAATCGGCAAGAAGATAAATAAATTGGGTTTGAATATTTCATTTGAAGCAATATTTGATATATACGTGAATAAAATAAGTATGCCTCCCAAAAATACAAGAATTAAAGTGTAGGAAAATCAGGGGAATAGACTAATTGAGTAAATTGCTAATGAAATTATTAGGGTTTGTAGAATCAAGATAAGGATTATGGCCAGGGGGTGAAATATGAAGAGGAAAATTAAATTCAGTAAAAATATAGTCACTATGATTCTGTTAGTCATAGTCTAAGAGGGGGAGGGACCTATAACTGGTTTACAAGACCAGTATTTTAATTAAATTACATAGACAAGAAGTAGTTTATCTAAAATTCAGGTTTTGGAAATCTGAGATACTTCGAAGAGGTTTTCTTGAATTTCTAAATTTCTTTATTTGTTACCTATCTTTCTTTTTTTTGTGGGATTTTGGGTGTACGTATCTAAGCGGAAACACTTAATGAATATGTTGATTAGCTTGGAATATGTTGTCCTTTCTCTGTTCTTTATCATTATGCTCGTAACTTTTAGACAGGGTCTAGAAACTTATGTGAGACTTATTTTCTTGGTGGCTTCCGTTTGTGAAGGAAGATTGGGTGTAGGAATTGTGGTGGGTATGGTGCGTTCTTGTGGGGACGACTACGTTAGATCCATAACGGTTTTAAAATGTTAAAGTATATATTTTGTATAATTGGTTTAATGGTTATATCATTTTGAGGGGAGTTTATGATTTCTTTCTTTTATTTAGTATTTCTTTGCTTAGGCTGAGAACTGATGTACAGATTTGGTTTGGTAAGTATCTCCTATTTTTCTGTAGATGTGTTGAGCTGATTTCTTGTGTTGTTGACATTTTGGATCATTCTTTTGATGTTTGTTTCGGGACAGGGCTATAAAATGACTAACTTTTATTATCAGAAGTTCTCATTAGTACTTTTTTTAATGCTTTTACTTCTCTGGTTTACTTTTAGAAGAAGAGACTTGTTGAGATTCTATGTTTTTTTTGAAGGATCTCTGATTCCTATTTATTTGTTGATTGTGGGGTGAGGTTATCAGCCTGAACGTTTGCAAGCTGGGATTTACCTATTATTATATACTATTTTCGCTTCTTTGCCGTTGTTGGTTTCTATTTTTTATATGGGTAGCTTGATGGGGGGATACAGTTTTCTTTTTTTAAGAGATGTTAGTCTATCCTTTGGGAATTGGATCTCTTTGTGGTTCTTTTTTTCTATTTTCGCATTTTTGGTTAAGTTGCCGGCTTTCTATGTACATTTATGGTTGCCTAAGGCTCACGTAGAGGCTCCAGCTTCTGGATCTATGATACTGGCTGGAGTTTTGTTAAAGCTAGGGTGCTATGGAATAATACGTTTAATGATGTTCTTTGAGGGGATAGTAATAATATTAAGAAGAATGTTGCTTTCTTTAGGACTTTTAGGAGGGTTGGCTGTAAGAGCAATTTGTTTGCGTCAGGTAGATTTGAAAGCTTTGATTGCTTATTCTTCTGTAAGTCATATGGGTTTGGCTTTGGGAGGCTTAGGAAGATGGGGTTTATGAGGATATAGATCTTGTCTATATACTTGCGTAGCCCATGGGTTGTGTTCTTCTGGTCTTTTTTTCCTTTCCGGGGTTGTCTATGAGCGTTCTGGTTCTCGGAGAATATTAGTTAATAAAGGGATAATGGAAATTATGCCTATAGTTTCTTTTTGATGATTTATATTTTGTATTGGGAACATAGCGGCACCAGTAGTGTTGAATTTGGTAGGGGAGCTGGGTTTATTAGGAAGAATTCTGAGATTTAGCTTTGGATCAGTAATTTTTTTGATAATTTTTTCCTTTATGGGGGCAGCTTATAGACTTTATCTATTTTCTGGAACTCAGCATGGAAAGCATTTTACAGGTTTAAAGGCGTTAGGAGATGGTTTAGTGCGTGAGTATATAGTGTTGTTTATGCATTTTTTTCCATTGTTTTTTTTGATTTTGGAGGTGGATATGATAACTTATTGTTTGAATAGTTTAATAAAAATTTGGACTTGTGGCGTCCGAGATGCAAAGATTTGCTTCAGGCTATGTTTGTTGTTAGAATATGAAATTTGATTTTTATAGTTTTTTTCAGTATTTCTTTTTTATCATTCTTTTTAAGAATAATAATGGTGGGTATATCTTATAGAGTATATTTGAGTTGAGATATTTTCGCTTGAGGAAGAAGAAATGTAAATATAATTTTTCTGTTTGACTGAGTATCATTAATATTCTTATCTTTTGTGTTATTTATTTCTGGAAGTGTATTCTATTATTCTGGTGAGTACATGGAGGGAGAGTTGAATATGTCTCGTTTTGTTTTTTTATTAGCTGGATTTGTAGGATCTATAGGCCTTTTGATTATGAGCCCTAATCTCGTTAGTATTTTACTAGGATGGGACGGTTTGGGACTGGTTTCTTATTGTTTAGTGATTTATTATCAAAATTTTAAATCTTTGAACGCTGGAACACTGACAGTTTTGTCTAATCGTGTTGGAGACGTTTTGATTCTTGTAGGTATCGTTTGGATGATTAATTATGGAGATTGAAGTTTTGTAGCTTGAATAGGAAAAACTAGTTCGATAGTCTTGGTAAGATTGTTGATCATTCTGGCATCTCTGACTAAGAGAGCTCAAATTCCTCTTTCGGCATGATTGCCGGCAGCGATGGCAGCACCTACTCCCGTGTCTTCTTTGGTTCATTCGTCTACACTTGTAACAGCTGGTATTTACTTGGTGGTGCGTCTAGGGTGGGTTTATGATTTTTGACTGAATGAGATATTGATGGTATTATCTGTTTTAACTATATTTATGGCGGGTTTAGGGGCTTGTTTTGAGTTTGATTTGAAAAAGATTATTGCTTTGTCGACTTTGAGACAGTTGGGACTTATAATGTTCAGATTGTCTATAGGAATAGTAAAAATTGCTTTGTTTCACTTGTTGATGCATGCCTTGTTCAAGGCTTTGCTTTTCATAAGAGCTGGGTGTGTAATTCATGGTTATAAGGGATGGCAAGATATTCGGATAATAGGGAATATTATGATTACTTTGCCGTTTATGAGATCTTGCTTTGTTGTTTCTAATTTAGCTTTAAGAGGTATGCCTTTTCTTGCAGGTTTCTATTCAAAGGATTTAATTTTGGAGATATCTTTAATAAATGAACTTAATTTTTTGAGATTGGTTATGCTATTTTTGTCCACAGGTTTAACTGTAGCCTATACTTTTCGCTTGATTTACTATGTTGTATGGCGAGATTATGTGTTGAGAGGATCAAGAAACATTAGAGATGGGTGAGGATTAATGATAAAGTCTTGTGTAGGATTGGTTCTTTTTTCGGTATTTTTTGGCGCTTTGATCTCTTGGTTGGTAATGGATGCAACGCTGGTAAGTTTGCCAATTTATTTAAAAAACTTGACTCTAACAGTATGTTTTTTAGGTGTGATTTTGGGGTCTTTTATATCTAAGTCTTCTTATAATTTCTCTACTTTCAATTTTGAGTGGGTAGTTTGGATAAGAGGATCGATGTGATTTTTACCTTATATTTCTTCTCAATCATTGGTTTATCTGCCTTTAACGGCAGGTGGAGCTGTAAGCAGTTTGGGCGATTTGGGTTGATTAGAGTTGTTAGGAGGACAAGGAGCAAATAAAAGTTTGATAAATTATTCTCTCGGTCTGCAATCTATAAGAAGAAGAGGATTAAAGGTTTTTATTTTAGTTATGTGAGTAGTGGTGATTTTTATGTTGTTTTTTTAATTAAAATAGTTCAAAAAGAGCGTTGCATTGAAGCTGCAAAGGTGACCTTGGTCTTTTAATGTATAGAATTTAGAAAGAAAATGTTACATAATTGCAATTCTTAAAGTTAGCAGCTTTAAGGGTTCTCATTTTCATCTTAAGAAACAAAGGAGCTTCTTCTCTTCAACGAAAATGAAGTGTGTTGAAATACACTATAAAGATAGAGTAGGACGAGTAATCGCCTTCTTTTGAGTGCAGGTCAAATATTTTATAAACTTCTTCTCTTCTTAATTAAAGTTCTGTGACTTATCTAATCATTAACAGTGATTTTGCTTCCTTAGCTATAATTAAAGAACAAAGGTCGATGGACCAAAGGTCGGGTCGAAACCGAGAGCAATATTTCGCTTTTTGTCCATGTAATTCAGTCTAGGGTACCTTCTAATCATTCATAATAAAGACCTCATGTGACTACTAAAAGAAATGCTCCTCCTACTATTGATCACACTAGGGGTGGTCTGTAATTTGAGATAATGCCAAGAGGGAGAAGAATAGAGATTTCAATGTCGAAAATCAGGAACACAATGGCAATCAAGAAAAATCGAATAGAAAACGGGATACGAGAAGTGTTTTTGGGGTCGAATCCACATTCGAATGGGGAGGATTTTTCTCGGTCTAGGATTGGTTTTTTGGATAGGAGAGTGGAAATAAAAATCAAAGCAGAACTGATAGTAACTGCAATAGTAAAGTTTAATAATAGGATTTTGATTGCTTAATCTGAGTTCAGACCTAAAGATTGGAAGTCTATAATACTTTTTATACTAATTAAGC